AGGAACTTTAGGACACCCTTGGGGTAATGCGCCAGGTGCCGTAGCGAATCGAGTATCTCTAGAAGCATGTGTACAAGCTCGTAATGAAGGGCGCGATCTTGCTGCTGAGGGTAATGAAATTATCCGTGAGGCTAGCAAATGGAGTCCTGAACTGGCTGCTGCTTGTGAGGTATGGAAGGAGATCACATTTAATTTTGCAGCTGTGGATACGATTTAATTTTGAAGCTGTGGATACTTTGTAATTACCTTTTGTTATCTTAGTTGAGTTGCAATTAAACTCGGCCCAATCTTTTCCTAAAAGGATTGAGCCGAATACAAAGATTCTATTTTTTTTAAATACATACTTATCTAGATATAGAAGATTTGAAATACAAAATCTAAGACTCAAATCTTTCTATTGTTGTCTTGGATCCACAATTAATCCTACGGATCTTTGGGATTGGTATATTCTTTTATATCCTGGAGTTTCCCTGAATCAAGCCAAGTATCACAATTCTTTCTACCCATCCTGTATATTGTCCTTTTCTTTCCATATTGGTGGAATAGAACCTACGTTCTTAGACGAAATTTTACGAAAAAATGATTTCTAGGAGAGAACAAATATTTCTTTTTTTTTTCGATGCGAATTTGATACGACATAAGAAAAAGCGCTCTTTATCATTGTATTTATAATGAAAAGGGGTTCCCTCGTATCATATTCATATATAGTGAAGTATTACCCCGGATTTCCAAAAAAGAGAATTTTTTTTCAATACTCACACCTATTACCTTTTTCTTATTAGTTAATAAATAATCCTAGCGATTGGGTTTCTATGTTTAGTCTGATAGGAAAGAAGATGATATTCAAATAAAGAATTTTGGATCGAATGACTATTCATCTATTGTATTTTCATGCAAATAGGGGGCAAGAAAACTCTATGGAAAGGTGGTGGTTTAATTCGATGTTGTTTAAGAAGGAGTTAGAACGTAGGTGTGGGCTAAATAAATCAATGGACAGTCTTGGTCCTATTGAAAATACCAGTGAAATTGAAGATTCGAATAGAAAAGATACAACTAAAAATATTCAGAGTTGGGGAGGTCGTGACGATTCTAGTTACAGTAATGTTGATCGTTTATTCGGCGTCAAAGACATTCGGAATTTCATCCCCGATGACACTTTTTTGGTTAAGGATAGTAATGGAGACAGTTATTCCATATATTTGGATATTGAAAATCAAATTTTTGAGATTGACAACAATCATTCGTTTCTGAGTGAACTAGAAAGTTCTTTTTATAGTTATCGAAATTCTAGTTATCTGCATAATGGATCTACGAGTGAAGATACCTACTATAATCGTTACATGTACGATACTCAATATAGTTGGAATAATTATATTAATAGTTGCATTGACAGTTATCTTCAGTCTCAAATCTGTATCGATACTTCCATGGTAAGTGATAGTGATAATTACAGTGATAGTTACATTTCTAGGTCCATTTGTGGTGAAAGTAGAAATAGTGGTGAAAGGGAGGGTTCGGGTATACGAACCCGCGCGCAAGGTAGTGATTTAACTATAACAGAAAGTTCTAATGATATCGATATAACTCAAAAATATAGGCATTTGTGGGTTCAATGCGAAAATTGTTATGGATTAAATTATAAGAAATTTTTGAAATCAAAAATGAATATTTGTGAACAATGCGGATATCATTTGAAAATGAGTAGTTCAGATAGAATAGAACTTTCGATCGATCCGGGTACTTGGCATCCTATGGACGAAGACATGGTCTCCCTAGATCCCATTGAATTTCATTCGGAGGAGGAACCTTATAAAGATCGTATTGATTCTTATCAAAGAAAGACAGGATTAACCGAGGCTGTTCAAACAGGCATAGGCCGACTAAACGGCATTCCCGTAGCAGTTGGGGTTATGGATTTTCAATTTATGGGGGGTAGTATGGGATCCGCAGTCGGGGAAAAAATCACCCGTTTGATTGAGTACGCTACCAATAAATTTCTACCTCTTATTATAGTGTGTGCTTCCGGGGGGGCGCGCATGCAAGAAGGAAGTTTGAGCTTGATGCAAATGGCTAAAATATCGTCTGCTTTATATGATTATCAATCAAATAAAAAGTTATTTTATGTATCAATCCTTACATCTCCTACTACTGGTGGGGTGACGGCTAGTTTTGGTATGTTGGGTGATATCATTATTGCCGAACCCAATGCTTACATTGCGTTTGCGGGTAAAAGAGTAATTGAACAAACATTGAATAAAACAGTACCCGAAGGTTCGCAAGCGGCTGAATATTTATTCCAGAAGGGATTATTCGACCTAATCGTACCACGTAATCTTTTAAAAAGCGTTCTGAATGAGTTATTTAAGCTCCACGCTTTCTTTCCTTTGAATCAAAATTCAATCAAAACCAAATAGAGCACTAAGTTCAATTATTTGTAGCAAACGAGTAGTTAGTTTATTCGGAATTAAAGGAAATAGGAATTTTCTTTGGTGACATAAGATCTAATTGTAGAAAGAATCAAAAGCTGCGGATAACCCCTTATTTTACCTATATTTCTGATTACTAATCAAGAAGTCTCTATCAAAAAAAAAGAGTGAATTCTTCCTTTCGTGAAATTAGGCAAACAAAACGAATTTCTTCTTCTCATCTTACGTATATAATTCAAATATAAAAAATAGAAAGTTTTGTATTTTTCTCTATTTCCCGAAAATCCCGTTTAGCTAAAAATACCTCCGGGTTCGGATTCGTTAGAATCTTTCGATAATCTGTAAGAAACTCTTTCTTTAGTAAAAAGAATAAAAGACAAAGAAATCAAGAAAAATAATAAAGTTGATTATCATACATATCTTTCGTGTAGAAAGATGAATAAGTTCATTTATTTAGCTCTGCATTCCTTGCACTACCCTCACTTAGATATAGATATATAGATACTTAGATCTATACTAAGAATTGAATTAATAATTAAAGTCATAATAATGCAAATTAATAATTATAATTATTATAAGATATCTTTATTTATAAATAATAATAACAGGTACAAACAATAAATCGAGGTACCCATTCTATGACAACTTTCAACCTTCCCCCTATTTTTGTGCCTTTAGTAGGCCTAATATTTCCGGCAATTGCAATGGCTTCTTTATCTCTTCATGTTCAAAAAAACAAGATTGTTTAGATCCGATGGACCCCATCTCTTCTATTTTTTTTTTTTTCAAAACTTAGACTTGTATCATAATTAACACAGATATCTATTTAGTGGAATATGATAATTTCTGCCGAACATAGGAAAGGACTCTTATACCTGCAGAAACATAATATATGGGTAAATGAATTCTAGCTGTTTTCAAATCGACCAGGATGGCTGGATGGCTGAAATAAAAAGTCCTCGGATCTATATGTATAGTGGGATCATATGAAGGGTATGTTATATTTTAGTTTAGATTAGATCTAAGCAATTTGATGAATTACTCCTAAAGGTTCACAGTGCTAGTTGATGAGAGTTACTTCGGAAACAAAAAAGGTAAAGTCAAATTAATTTGAGGTATTCTCTCAATTCCAATAAAATACAATCGGGTCAAGTATGAGTTGGCGATCAGAACATATATGGATAGAACTTATAACGGAGTCTCGAAAAATAAGTAATTTCTGCTGGGCCTTTATCCTTTTTTTAGGTTCATTAGGATTCTTATTGGTTGGAACTTCCAGTTATCTTGGTAGAAATTTGATATCTTTTTTTCCGTCTCAGCAAATCATTTTTTTTCCACAAGGTATCGTGATGTCTTTCTACGGAATCGCGGGTCTCTTTATTAGTTCCTATTTGTGGTGCACAATTTCCTGGAATGTAGGCAGCGGTTATGATCGATTCGATAGAAAGAAAGGCATAGTGTGCATTTTTCGTTGGGGATTCCCTGGAAAAAATCGTCGCATATTCCTCCGATTCCTTATAAAAGATATTCAGTCCATTAGAATAGAAGTTAAAGAGGGTATTTATGCCCGTCGTGTCCTTTATATGGACATCCGAGGCCAGGGGGCTATTCCCTTAACTCGTACTAATGAGAATTTGACTCCACGAGAAATTGAACAAAAGGCTGCTGAATTGGCCTATGTCTTGCGTGTACCAATTGAAGTATTTTGAAAAAAAAAAAATGGAAATGGGTACTTTGAGGGAAAAATGCAAGAATCCTATTTTTTTCTATAACATAACCTAAGTGAAGTTTCATCAGAAGGGTCATTCGAGCCAAAGCGGGCGGAACAACCACAAAACGAAATTCTTTTTTTGTCAATCGACGTTTCATTTTCTTCTTTCTTTTGTGTTCCTTAATGACCAACACAAAAATAACAATTCGATTTCTTAATAATGATAACTAGCCAATTTCTGTCTTGTTTTGCTACTTTGAGTATCGCAATATCTTTCCCTCAATTATTCTAGAATTATTCTATTCCTGGCTGTGGGCAATCAGTGAATTTTTTTTCGAAATATTGGATATTGTGATAGAAAAGGGATCCTTTCGTCTCAAAATTTGACTAATATTCATTACTTAAAGCGGTTCTTTCGGTCATTCATCGAAAGGAGACAGTTGTTTCGAATTTGCCCAATTGAGATATCGGGAAACAATATTTTTTTAGTATTTCTTCATTCGAAATGGATTATTAGTCGATTTCTCTAGTCTTTCGAGATTCAAAGACTAACCACAAAATCACAAATAAAATCGATTAATAGGTTCCATACCTTGTATAGAACTCATGCGTGAAAGAAACACATAGAGTCAACGAATGAGGTGGGTTGATTAACAATTCACAGATGAAAAAAATGGCAAAAAAGAAAGCATTCACCCCTCTTGTATCTATAGTATTTTTGCCTTGGTGGCTTTCTCTCTCATTTAAAAAAAGTCTGGAATCTTGGGTTACTAATTGGTGTAATGCTGGGCAATCCGAAATTTTTTTGAATGATATTCAAGAAAGGGGTATTCTAGAAAAATTCATAGAATTAGAGGAACTCCTCGTCTTGGACGAAATGATCGAGGAATACTCGGAGACACGTCTACACAAGCTTCGTATAGGAATCCAAAGAGAAACGATCCAATTAATCAAGATACACAACGAGGATCGTATCCATACGATTTTTCACTTCTCGATAAATATAATCTGTTTTGTTATTCTAAGCGGTTATTCTATTTTGGGTAATGAAGAACTTGTTATTCTTAACTCTTGGGCCCAGGAATTCCTATATAACCTAAGCGATACGGTCAAAGCTTTTTCTATTCTTTTATTAACCGATTTATGTATCGGATTCCATTCACCCCACGGTTGGGAATTAATGATTGGCTCTGTCTACAAAGATTTTGGATTTGTTCAGAATGATCAAATTATATCGGGTCTTGTTTCCACTTTTCCAGTCATTCTTGATACAGTTTTTAAATATTGGATTTTCCGTTATTTAAATCGTGTATCTCCGTCACTTGTAGTTATTTATCATTCAATGAATGACTGATAAAAGATCCACTCATATTAATCTAATCCAATTAGAGGGTTCGTTACTTTGTAGTTGTACATAAACAAAGCGTTGAAAATTTATGCTTTCTATTTTTACCCATCTGCGGGATTCATCCTATATTATTCCAGTAAAATAACATTCCAGTAAAATTATTATTATTCCAGTAACTAACAGAATCGTGGATAGGGAACTATACTAGCGACTTACCCCACCTATTGTAGAAATTTTGGGATCAACGATTGGACCATGGAAACTAGAAATACTTTTTCTTGGATAAAGGAACAGATTACTCGATCTATTTCCGTATCGCTCATGATATATATCATAACCCGGACGGCCGTTTCAAATGCATATCCCATTTTTGCACAACAGGGTTATGAAAATCCACGAGAAGCGACCGGGCGTATTGTATGTGCCAATTGTCATTTAGCTAATAAGCCCGTGGATATTGAGGTACCGCAAGCGGTACTTCCTGATACTGTATTTGAAGCAGTTGTTCGAATTCCTTATGATATGCAACTGAAACAAGTTCTTGCTAATGGTAAAAAAGGGGGTTTGAACGTAGGGGCTGTTCTTATTTTACCGGAAGGTTTTGAATTAGCTCCCCCCGATCGTATTTCTCCCGAGATGAAAGAAAAGATAGGCAATTTGTCTTTTCAGAGCTATCGCCCTAATAAAAAAAATATTCTTGTGATAGGCCCTGTCCCCGGTCAGAAATATAGTGAAATCACCTTTCCTATTCTTTCCCCCGACCCCGCTACTAAGAAAGATGTTCACTTCTTAAAATATCCTATATACGTAGGCGGGAACAGGGGAAGGGGTCAGATTTATCCCGGCGGGAGCAAGAGTAACAATACAGTTTATAATGCTACAGCAGCAGGTATAGTAAGCAAAATCATACGAAAAGAAAAGAAGGGGGGATATGAAATAACCATAACAGATCCGGATGGACGTCAAGTGGTTGATATTATCCCCCCAGGACCAGAACTTCTTGTTTCAGAGGGCGAATCCGTGAAATTTGATCAACCATTAACGAGTAATCCTAATGTGGGCGGATTTGGTCAGGGGGATGCGGAAATAGTACTTCAAGATCCATTACGTGTCCAAGGCCTTTTGTTCTTCTTGGCATCTGTTATTTTGGCACAAATCTTTTTGGTTCTTAAAAAGAAACAGTTCGAGAAGGTTCAATTGGCCGAAATGAATTTCTAGACTTGCGGATTTATTGACATCGAGTTCGTAAAAAGAACCAAATTCTTTTTGGCAATTATGTATGATCAAAAAAAGAAAAATTATGAAAACCCCTTTTCCTTTTCTACGAGATACTGGGAATTCCTTGTACCGCATTGCTAGTAATAGTATGTAGATTTTGAAGAAGACCATTTGATTTTACCCTTTCTTTGTTTTTTATCCAAATTGGGGTGATGCGGCTATGTTACTATTGCCAGATTTCAATGTGATAAAATGTCTCAATAGTTTTGTTTTCTATTCTAAATAGAATCCAATTTCATTAGATACTAGATAGAGGTAATCGGGTAATAGAACGGATAAATGCGGGAAACAAAGAATTCTAGAAGGTATTATTCGTCTTCCCAGTCTTCGGCACAAGAAAGGGGTGTAGAAAATTCCCTTTCTTGTGCCGAAAGAGTAATGATTCTTGATCCTCTTTTTCAAAGATTCCTAGTCTTTTTTCCAGATTTATCAGAACCTTTTAGATTTATTACGAAAGATTCTAAGTATAAGAAGTAGTGGACAAATAAAAAAAAAACAAGAGGGGAATTCATTAAATAGAACTTATTGAATGAACTTCTAAAAAATTTGAATTTTGACTCTTTTTTTAGTATCTCATCAAAATTCAAATCAAATAAATAGAGTAAGGTTCTATTAGTATAGAAAATATTTACCCGATATCTAATTTACAAAAATATAGATTATATCATCCAAGAAATTGAACGATTCCTTATTCCTTCTTTCTTCTAACTTTGAAATGAAAGTACGGATAGATACTG